CCAAATTAAGAGCAATACCTACTGTACCCTCTTGAAATTCTACTAATTCACCCGCCATTACTTCATCAAGACCATGAATACGAGCAATGCCGTCACCTACTTGCAGTACGGTACCGGTATTTACAATCTTTACTTCTCTATTATATTCCTCAATTCGCTCACGGATAATCTTACTAATTTCGTCGGCTCGAATTGTTACCATGAGTTTTTCTTACTTAGTTAAAAAAAAAATAATACCTAGATTCGAAGGACTAATCGGTTATTGCCCCCAACATGCCAATATTGGCACGTATAGTACGTAAATGTAACTCGTTGTTCAAACAACTGCTCAGAGTTCCTAGAGCCCCTTGTAAGGCTTGTTGGAAAACCCGTTGTCGGACTTGATTAATCGCCCTTTGTTGTTCAAAATGAATAGTTTCGTTTTTGTAATTTTCTAGTTGTTTCAAAGTCTTAGAAGTGGAATTAATAAAATTAATTCTTTCTCGCTCTATCTCAGAGTATCCATTGACTCGAAACTGATCTGACTCCATTTCCACTTTTCGTAAGCGTGTCCGGGCCTTTTCCAGCTGTTCAATGGCTCCCCCACGTAGTTCTTCTGAATTTCGAATAGTATTCAAGATCCTCTGTTTTCGATTATCTAATAAATCACTTAATGAAAGTAGATTCTCTTTCCATTCATTTAAAAACTTCCATGATCCCTTCCCGAACCAAACATGAATCTTTCGATTCATTTGGCTCTCACGCTCAATTACTTAAATTACTTATGATAAATTCCCATATCTTTTTTTGAATGTAATGAGCCTATCCTCTACTCTCTTCATATTCCAAAATAAAAATATCAAAACCAATCACTAATCCAAAACCAAAAAAGTCGGAGGACTCTTCTGACCAAACAAAAATATGTAATTGTCAACAAAGTTGTTTCTTTTTTTTTTATCCAAAAATCCAAAAAGGGTTTTCTTCCTTTAATACACAATACATAGGTCGTCGATTCATCATTGGATAAAAGGGGGTTTAATCCCAATTTTTGTTTTTGTAATAAGCGGTTCAAATCATTTTATCCATATGAGTGTTCTTATATAGATAAATTATTCATTTTGAAAGCATCTCTATATTAATATTCATATTGTGGTAGAAAGAGTACCATGCTGCGTCTGGACTTCAAACGATTTAGCTTTAACCATAGTTAATGGTCCCACATTTTTGGTTGCTAGAGAATCAAAGCGGATTTACCAACGAATAACGAAATGCTATGGTTCTTACATATGATTTCTTTATTCAGAAGTCATTCGTGAGATAATGTACCTACTTTTCCTAGTTATAACATAAAAAGTACAGCTGGTTGGATCCAGCCTATTCTTGAAATAAACAACTCGCACACACTCCCTTTCCAAAAAAAACCAATACCCCAAGCACTACACTTAGATTTATTAGATTTGTTGCTAAAATATCGGTATTAAACCCGAAACTCCCGGCGGATGGCCAGTGGCCTAAAGAAACGAAAGAATCGGTTACATTTTTCATATGATCTCCTCTTATAGATAGACTAAAAAAAAAGAACAGAGTTCTTTTTGTATCGCCCTGCCCTATTGATATATTTAAAATATATATATATATATTTTACTATTTCTAAATCGAGCCAAAAAAGATTCGATTTAGAAATGGTGACTTACCCCCTTCTTTATTTAAACCCTTCCTAAAAAATATAAAAGGGGGGGTTCCTTAGACTACGAACGGAAAGGATGAAAGAGAGTGAGTATGCTAATTCCTCATCCACAAATCAGCCCTTCCCGTGGGTTATTGCTTTTTCGAATTTATAAGATTAAACAAAAGGATTCGCAAATAAAAGTGCTAATGCTACAACCAGGCCATAAATTGTTAAAGCTTCCATAAAAGCTAGACTAAGCAATAAAGTACCTCGTATTTTTCCCTCCGCCTCAGGCTGTCTCGCGATACCTTCTACAGCTTGGCCCGCAGCAGTACCTTGACCAACTCCAGGTCCAATAGAAGCAAGCCCTACAGCCAATCCAGCAGCAATAACGGAAGCGGCAGAAATCAGTGGATTCATGATAAGTTCCTCATACAAAAAAAAATGGTTAATGATACAGTCAGCCGATGAATTCTAACTTAATATTCCATCGCTACAATTCATCCAGTCGAAGTCACTACAAACGTCAAATTGAAGTAATAATCTTATTCAAGGATCAAAACTACTTTACTTCGATATCTCTTTTTTAGTTCCTATCGACAAAGTCTTTGCGAATCCGTACGACTTTCGTCCGTCCATTTCTTTGTTCCGAACCATTCTTTGAATTCTTTGATTTTTTTCTTGATTTCATCTGTTTATTCATTGAACTCACAGTCCCAGAGGATACGGAAAGACTTCTATTGGAATAGCCATCAAATTTATATTAGTAGGGCAAATTGAATATATCTTTAGTTCATATATAACTAGTCAATATTTAATATCAATCACCTATACATGTCTTTCTTCCATAAC